AAATAGTAGAGTGAGAATCACTGCGAACCATAACCAATTTTGAGTCACTAACAAAATAAAATGAGAAGATAAATAATTAGGGAGGCAACCAGGTCTTTTTGGGGATAGAGGGACTTGAACCCTCACGATTTCTAAAGTCGACGGATTTTCCTCTTACTATAAATTTCATTGTTGTCGATATTGACATGTAGAATGGGACTCTATCTTTATTCTTATCCGATTAATCAATTCTAAAAAAAAAAGATTTATCAGACTATGATGGAGTGAATGATTTGATCAATGAATATTTATTTCATTTTTCAATTTTGATTTTGAATCGATTCACAAAAATTCTTTCATTTTTCATATAAATAGATATAAAAAAATTATAGAACCGGTTGGAGTCATCATTAATCATTTTGAATCATTTGGCGATAGTATTTCAGTAAGTATACATATGTATATAGGTTTATCTTTCATCCTTTCGGAAGTTTCGATGGAAGGATTCCTTTATGAACACAATGCAGCCAACTCCATTTGTTAGAACAGCTTCCATTGAGTCTCTGCACCTATCCTTTATTTATTCTCGCTTTCTGAAACCCTTGTTTGTTTTCATAAAACGGGATTTGGCTCAGGATTGCCCATTTTTAATTCCAGGGTTTCTCTGAATTTGAAAGTTATCACTTGGTAGGTTTCCATACCAAGGCTCAATCCAATTAAGTCCGTAGCGTCTACCAATTTCGCCATATCCCCCTTTTTTTTGTGATGTGATTAGGATCACATCATGATGCCGTTTACCCTTTTTTGTTCATTTCCATTTATATTATGCTGGAACCGTTGAATTCATTAGATATCGATTCCTGTATTGAAAAGTGTTTTCTCCGATTTTATTTTGTATCTATCTTCTTTCATCTCTATTGGAGACCATACTTGGTCCAACCAGAAATTCAATATAGATATATACCACATAACATATATCTATTATAATATATTATATATATACATGTCCCAATTTCTATGATTTTCTATCATTTTGAGTGTGCAATTTTGAATACTTGAACGGTCGATTCTTTTTTTTTTTTTTCGTCTTAGGTTTCGCCTTTCCGAATGAAACCCTAGGAATGTTTCATTATGGTCTGGATTGCACTTTTCTCCTCTTATCCTTTTCTTAGGGCAGATCATAATAAAAAAAAAAAAACGACAAAGGGCAATTTAGTATTATTAATTTCAAATTTCATTAATAGCCATAACTAATCGAATGGATATAATTAATCAATTAATCATTCCGTTAATTTATATATTAATTAATTTATATATTAATGAATATTAATGAAATTATTTCAAATTAGATAAATTATCTATTTTCGCTTTCAAATAGATATAATAATTAATTAATTATATTAATATATTATATAATTAATTAATTATATTAATATATTATACGATTATAATATACAATAAATATACAATAAGATTCTAACTTAATTACTAGATTATATTCCTAACTTTAGGTACAAAATTCTAGTTCAAACTCGAAATCTAAATAAATATCTAGAAATAAAAAACCATGTACTAAAATATTTGATTTAGAATTTATATAGTTTTATTTTTTTTTATATAGTAAAATATCAAAAAACAATATTCAAAAATAGTAAAGGAAATATTAAATATGGAATAGTAAAAAAATATTAGTCTCTAATTAAACAAATTAAGATATTTATTATTGATAAACATATATTTGAGAAATAGATCTAAATTAATATATCAAAATGAAATATTTTTGAAAATTAGATTTTCCATTCTTATTCGTTTCTATAGTTGAATTTTTCTACATTTATATCATATTTATTATGAAATAACTAAGAATAAACAGTTAAGATCTCAGCAGCAGTAGTTTACTAAATTAGTATACGTGTACAATTTATGTTATGTGAGCCCGCTTAGCTCAGAGGTTAGAGCATCGCATTTGTAATGCGATGGTCATCGGTTCGATTCCGATAGCCGGCTTTTCTCCATTTGTTTTATTTTTTAGATAATTGATAATAGGAAATCTAAAGTGAAAAGCTTCTTTGCCCGTTCCTAAAGGTCACCGAGCCCCTTCGATTATTTCATAGAAACTTCCAATTATTAATAAAAATTGGATTGGAGGGGTTTGGTCTCTGTAGAACAAATCAATCAAGAAAAGAGCCCTTCATTTTTTTTTTTCGATTATTTCAAATTCTTTTTCTTTTTTATTTATATAATACAATTATATATACAATATTTCTATACAATAAGGTCTGACTATTGATACAATTCCTCTAATTATTCTTTGTAATACTTCAGTAAATTTCGCTTCATTTATCATATTTTAGTTTAGTTTTAATTTTGGTTTATGAAATTTCATAAAAAAAGGAGTCTTTATGTCGCGTTACAGAGGACCTCGTTTCAAAAAAATCCGCCGTCTGGGGGCTTTACCGGGGCTAACTAGTAAAAAGCCTAGAGCCGGAAGCGATCTTCGAACCCAATCGCGCCCCGGCAA